AAGAAATCTGGGCTTGGGGATAGTAGGCTCTGTTCTATCGAGGCAGGAGGTCATTTGCCACTATAGATGCTTCTGTGGATTCAATCGATTGAGTAGAGGGGTAAGATCCGGTTGTTGGAGTCCGCTGGTGGATCCCTACTGAACTCACTGGTTCCGGGGCAAGAATCAGAATCCATTGTTTCGGGCTTAGATCGCTAGCCAGAAGAAGGGGGAGGACGGAGAGTAAGCTTGAGTAAGGTAAGGGGGGTACTTTACTTCAGAAAAATAAGTTGTTATAATTGATGCTACACAAAAAAAAAGACTATTCTATTATAGTATAGTCTATTATAGTATAGATTATAGGGGGGAATATAGATAATTTACTAAGTGATACCGCTATTAAAGAAGGAAATCTTGTTGGATCGACTGTGAATGTTCCTGCAGGAAAGGCAACGCTAGGCCGTGAGGCTTTCCCAGGGGATGTTTTCTATTTACATTCCCAAAGGTCCGCTAAACGATCGGACTCGACCGCCTTACCCGTCATTGAAACACAAGCTGGAGACGTATCGGCTTGGTCCAAACTGCTTTTATGGTGTTGGACTATCCTTTTTTTTAGTTGTTTAAGGAATTCGAAGATCGCCTATGCAATGGATCGATACCCGGGTTCGGGAATGGGAAAAGTCGTAGCATTTACATCCTCGTCCGATTATAATTACTCGCCATTATCGGATTATAGTTATAGAAATTATGGTTGTGAGAGGATATCAAATAATAATAATTTTTGTGGTTGGGGGGGCAGCCCTATAAACTGGTATGAGGCCTTCAACCCCCCCCGTTGAAAAACCCGCCGGGGAACGGGAACCGTCGGTGGTTCAACCAGCCCCGCAACAGGGTCCTCAAGTACCTCCCATATTCCTTGAGGATCCGTGGTACGATCTCCCAGAAAATCTGCCGGCGCTGCGTCACGAGGTAGAACTAAAGTTGAGAGAGCTCTTCCGTACCGGGCGCGCCAAGTAGCTCTACGCGAATATCTTTTTCAGAAGCACATCAAGCCATTAAACCTCCATAACGCTGATGTTGATTCTTGTAGAGCTATCGGTAATAGAGTCGATGTTCTGCAGACCGAACACAACAACAACAGGGGGCGTCATCTAAGATTCTTATTCGAGCGAAAGTGGGAGAAAGCAAGATTGTACTCCATTATGGAGAATCCGAGGGTGTAGATGTAACTAGCTTTCTAGCTTTATTGAAGTGTTGATCAGAGGTCGCCCCCCCTGCCTTCTGGTCTGGAGTTATAACATTTGAATGACTCTTTCTGTTGTCATTTTGGATTTGTTTCTAAAACAAACAGACCATGCCTAGTTCTGGGTCCCTGACCCAGAACTAGGCATGGTCTGAGACTCACTTCCTTGAAAGAGGGAGACGAGCTATGTAGGCGGTGGCCGTTCCAGAAATGTAGCGGTTGCTCGACCAAAGCCGGTCAAAGAGAATGAAGTTCGTCTAATTACTTTACTTTCTTTCTAGGCACAAAAATGGCTAGGCTTCATACGTTCTACTAAGCCCGGCTGCTGCTCCCACTACCGCTTCGGCAGCGTCCAGAAGCTAGAACATCTGGAGCAAATAAAGGATAGGAAGAATACGTTATAGATGGTGCCTCCACGTTCTGAGTGAGGGAATGCACGATCACCTTTGACTTGACTTGCGGAATCGAAAGAATGGAAATTCCAATTGGTAACTTGCTTTTCGGGGGGCTGCCTTCTGGGATTTAGCCAAGCTGGGAACAACCGACCGTCTACTCCCGTTTAGAGAGCGTTTTCTTGTCGTCCGAAACACCTATGACGAGATGTTCGAGCTCAATAAGATTCTATGCTGCCTTCGCGGATCAATTAAATGCTAAAGTGAGATGTCCCACCTTCCTTAGCTGCTTACCAACAACTCTCACTTTTCCAGCGCCTGGCACAGTGGCTCACTCCTTTCCTTTTTTTTTCTTTCAGAACAGAGACGGAGCCCTGCTTTAAACAGGCCTTAAGCTCACGATTTAGGAGGGAATTGACGAACAACCAACACCTAGTTGAATAGAAAGTGGAATAGAAATGGGGCGTGGCCAAGCGGTAAGGCAACTGGTTTTGGTCCTTTGATCGGAGGTTCGAATCCTTCCGTCCCAGAGCAGATGTGAGTCCTAAAGCCGAAAGACTTGACAAAAGGAGAGTTACAAGCGGAAGGTAACGGGGAGACAGGAGTGAAGACGGCAGGCGCAATAGAAAGGGTTAAGGGCCTCCAACGCCTCTAAAGTCTAAGCAGAAAGGCTTCACCCTATTACCAATAATAGAAATAGAATCGTGAATAGAATCTTGAACCTCTATCGTTTTCTGTCTTCGAGTCTTGCTTTTGCTTGGTGTCGCCTTCTCCCAAAACAAAATGTGATGAGCTTATGTGCTGTCTGAGGGACAAATCCTTTCACTTGCGACGACTGCTTTACTCGCATAGTTGCATAAACCCGCTCTGTTGGATATTCTAGGAA